ATGATAATAAATAACAATAATCACCCATTTCATTTAGTAGATTATAGACCATGACCTTTTACAAGAGCAATTGGAGTATTAACTATAATAACAGGAACAATCAAATGATTCCACAATTTTAACTTTAATTTAATTATTTTAGGATATATTATTACTTTAATAACAATATATCAATGATGACGAGATATTTCACGAGAAAGAACATATCAAGGAAAACATACCATTTTAGTAAACAAAGGATTACGATGAGGAATAATTTTATTTATTATCTCTGAAATTTTTTTTTTTATTAGATTTTTTTGAGCTTTTTTTCACAGAAGATTATCACCAAATATTGAAATTGGAAGAATATGACCACCTTTAAGAATCATAACATTTAATCCATTTCAAATCCCATTATTAAATACAATTATTCTAATTAGATCAGGAGTAACAGTAACATGAGCTCATCATTCAATCATACAAAATAATTTTTCACAAACAAAACAAAGATTAATAATAACAATCATATTAGGAATTTACTTTACTATATTACAATCATATGAATATATAGAAGCACCATTTACAATTGCAGATAGAATTTATGGATCTACTTTTTTTATAGCAACAGGATTCCATGGAATTCATGTTATAATTGGAACCTTATTTTTATTAATTTGCTATATACGACATTTAAATAATCACTTTTCTAAAAACCATCACTTTGGATTTGAAGCCGCAGCATGATATTGACATTTTGTAGATGTAGTATGATTATTTCTTTATATTTCTATTTATTGATGAGGAAATTAATTATTTATATAATATATATAGTATATTTGACTTCCAATCAAAAAGTTTAAACTGTTTAATATAAATAATTATAATAATCCTCATAATTATTCTTTTTTTATTATTATTATCAAATATAATAATAATAATATCAATTATCCTATCAAAAAAATCATTTATAGATCGAGAAAAATGTTCACCATTTGAATGTGGTTTTGACCCTAAAACAATATCACGAATCCCATTTTCACTACACTTTTTTCTAATTACAATTATTTTTTTAATTTTTGACGTAGAAATTGCATTAATCTTTCCAATTATTACTTTATTTAAAATAGTAAATATATTAACATGAATTAAAACAAGATTTTTTTTTATTTTTATATTATTAATTGGATTATACCATGAATGAAACCAAAATATATTAAATTGAACATCATAAAAATAAAATAAAATAAATAAATAAATAAATAGGATTTTAGTTTAATTAAAACATTTGATTTGCAATCAAAAATTATTGAAATAATCAATTTATCTTATATATATATATATCAAAAATTATTGAAATAATCAATTTATCTTATATATATATATATATATATATATATATATATATATATATATATATATATATATAAATATGAAGCAATAATTTGCATTTAATTTCGACTTAAAAGTTAGAGTTTACTCCTTATTTAATTAATTGAAACCAAATTAGAGGTATATCACTGTTAATGATAAAATTGAAATATAACTTCCAATTAAAATTAAAGAAATATAAAGAAATAATATTAAGCTGCTAACTTAATTTATAGTGGTTAAAATCCATTAATATTTCTACATTTATATAGTTTAAATAAAACATTACATTTTCACTGTAAAAATAAAATTTTTTTTTATAAATTATTTAAAGATAATTTTATCTCCTTAATATCTTCAATATTAAACTCTAATATAAGCTATTTAAATTAATTAATTAAAAAAATTAAAAATAAAATTATTAACCATAAAATAAATCTAAATAAATAAATTTTAAAATTATTTATTTGATAAATATTATAAAAAATAGAATATTTTTTTAAAATATTAAAAATACCCCAACCTCTATAAACTTCTCTTCAACCTATATCAATATTCTTAAATAAAAATTGTCTAAAATTTAAATAAAAATAACTTAAACCATAAGTAGATAAATTAGGTATAAATCACATTAAACATAAAAAATTTCTTAAATTATATATAAATAATAATTTATTCAAACTATAAAATCTCATATTTCTAATAATATAACCAAATAATAAACCAAAAATACTAAAATAAAATACCATTAACTTTAAATTTAATGGTAAATAAATTATATAAGGATAAGAAAAAATAAATCATATTAAAAATCTACCTCTTAATACTCTTATAAATAATAAAATAAATATTCTATTTAACATAATATAATCCTCATCATATAAATTATAAATAACTATTAAATTAAAATCATTAATTATAATATAAATAAGTAAACGAAAAGTATAAAAAACAGTTAAACCAATAGAAAAATAAAATAAAATAAAAACTAAAAAATTAAAATTATTAAAACTAACTATTTCTAAAATTAAATCTTTAGAATAAAATCCAGATAAAAATGGAATACCACATAAAGATAAATTTGAAATATTTAAACATAAAGATGTTAAAGGAATATAATTAGATAATCCACCTATATAACGAATATCTTGAATATCACTCATTATATGAATAATAACACCAGCACATATAAACAATAAAGCCTTAAATATAGCATGAGTTAATAAATGAAAAAAAGCAATATTAGGAAATCCTAATCTCAAAATTCTTATTATTAAACCTAATTGTCTTAAAGTAGATAAAGCAATAATCTTTTTCAAATCAAATTCATAATTAGCAGAAATACCAGCCATAAATATAGTTAATAAAGATAATAATAATAATAATTTAAAAAAAAATATATTAATTAATAAATAATTAAAACGAATTAATAAATAAACACCAGCAGTAACTAAAGTTGATGAATGAACTAAAGCTGAAACAGGAGTTGGAGCTGCTATAGCAGCAGGTAATCAAGAACTAAAAGGAATTTGAGCACTTTTAGTTATAGCAGCAAAAACAATTATAAAACTAACAATAAATATTACATAATCATTTTTTATAAAATCTAAATAAAAAATATAATTTCAACTACCATAATTTATAATTCAACAAATAACTATTAAAATCATAACATCACCAATTCGATTAGATAAAACAGTTAATATACCAGCATTATAAGATTTTAAATTTTGATAATAAACAACCAAACAATAAGAAATTAAACCTAAACCATCCCAACCTAATAAAATTCTAATTAAATTAGGACTAATAATTAACAAAATTATTGAAAATACAAATATTAAAACTAAAATAATAAAACGACTCAAATTTAACTCAGAATTTATATATCTTTTTCTATAAAAAATAACAACAGAAGAAATTAAAAAAACAAATATTATAAATAATAAAGACATTCAATCCAATAAAATAGATATTACAATATTCATTGAATTAAAACAAATAATTTCCCACTCAAAAAATAAAACTAAATTATTTATAATAAAATAAATTATAAAAAAAAAATTTATTAAACTAAAAAAAAAAAGAAAAAAAAAGGAATTAAAACAAATTGAATTATTTTTAATCATTAATTTAAAATGATACTATATCACATCTATGACCCCACAAATCAATATTTTATTTAAACTATTTAAATATAATTATTAAAATCAAATAGAAATAAATTCAACCCTTAATACTAAAATATTTAAAGGAAATCAATGTAAAAATAACAATAAATATTCACGAGATAAACCAACATAAAATCTATATAAACCATAAAAATATTTACCATGTTGAATATAAGAATATAAATATAATCTATAACCAGCACTAAAAAAAGAAATTATTATTAATAAAATTATTGAAAAATTAGATCATCTTACTAATCTATTAATTAAACTAATCTCACCCAATAAATTTAAAGATGGGGGGGCTGATATATTTGAAGATAATAATAAAAACCATCACAATGTCAATGAAGGTATAAAATTTATCATACCTTTATTGATATATAAACTACGACTATTTAAACGTTCATAATTAATATTAGCTAAACAAAATATACCAGAAGAACATAAACCATGACTAATTATTAAAACATATGAACCAATAAACCCCCAATAATTTATAACTATAATCCCACCAATTACCATTCTTATATGAGCTACAGAAGAATAAGCAATTAAAGATTTTATATCAACCTGACAAAAACACTTTATTCTAATATAAAGACCACCAATTAATCTAATAATAATCCAAATATAATTTAACTTTAAATTTACTTCTTGTAAAAAAATTAAAATACGTAATAAACCATAACCACCCAATTTTAATATAATACCAGCTAAAATTATAGACCCAGAAACAGGAGCTTCAACATGAGCCTTGGGTAATCATAAATGAACAAAATACATAGGTATTTTAACTAAAAAAGCAAAAATCATAGAAATATATAATATATATAAATTTAAATTAAAAAATTTTAAAAAATAAATTATTATAGTATTTAAATCATTAAAAATATAAATAATTCCTATCAATAAAGGTAATGAACCAAATAAAGTATAAAATAATAAATATATACCAGCTTGAATTCGTTCTGGTTGATAACCTCAACCAATAATTAATAATAAAGTAGGAATTAAACTTGACTCAAAAAAAAAATAAAATAATAATAAATTTAAAACTCTAAATGTTAAATATAATATAATTAATAAAAAAATAATATTAAATAAAAAAAAATTAATATAAAAATTTAATTTTAATAAATTTCTACTTGCTATAATTATTAATCTACAAATTCAAACTCTCAATATAATTAAACCAAAAGAAATAATGTCACAATAAAATATATATCTTATATTAGAAAAACATATAATATTTAAATTTAAATTTATAAACAAAAAAAAAAAAAAAAATAATATTATTTGAACCAATCAAAATATATTTTTTATAAAACATAAAGGAATCATAAAAATTAGTATAAATAAAAATTTTATCATTACAATATTCTAAATCTCTGAAAATAATCATTTCCATGTGAACGAATTATAGAAACTAAAATTGATAAACCTAAAGAACCTTCACAAACAGAAAAAACTAAAAAAATTATTAATAAATATATATCATAATCAATAAATATTAATAAAACTAAAAAAAAAAAAAAAATTCTTAAAACAATAAATTCTAAACTTAATAAAACAACTAATAAATGTTTATTCTTAGAAACAAAAATAAAATTACCAACAATATATATATAAATAAATAAAAATCAAATATCATAAATTAACATTTGTGTTTTTATAGTTTATAATAAAACATTGGTCTTGTAAATCAAAAATAAGAATTTTCTTTAAAAACTTCAAAGAAAAGAATAACTTCTTATCAATAATCTCCAAAATTATTATTTTACTTAAACTATTCTATGAAATAAAAATAATCTTATCAATTTCAATAATTATAATAACAAGAATTATATACTTTATAAATCATCCATTATCTATGGGAATAATAATTTTAATACAAACAATAATAACATGTATTATTAGAGGTATAATTATCAAAACATACTGATTTTCTTACATTTTATTTTTAATCTTTATAGGAGGACTATTAGTATTATTTATTTATGTAGCTAGAATTGCATCAAATGAATTATTTTTATTTAATCTTAATATAAAAATATTAAACATTATCATTATAATAATTATTTTTATAATATTCGTATATTTTTACTTTTTTACTAAATATAATAATTTAATTGAAAATAATTTAGAAATAAATAATTTTTTTTATAAAATATTATTTTTTAATGATGAAAATAAAATTAATTTAAATAAAATATATAATAACAAAACATCATTTTTAACAATAATATTAATCACTTATTTATTTATTAATTTAGTAGCAGTAGTAAAAATTACAAATATTTTTTATGGACCTTTACGATCATCAAAATAAATATAATAATAATAATAAAAATTATATTACAAATGATAACATTTTTTAAACCAATTCGAAAAACACATCCAATTATAAAAATTATCAATAATTCTTTAATCGATTTACCAACCCCATCTAATATTTCATCATGATGAAATATAGGATCATTACTAGCCTTATGTTTAATAATTCAAATTATTACTGGATTATTTTTAACAATATACTATACAGCAAATATTGAAATAGCATTTTATAGAGTAAATTATATTTGCCGAAATGTAAATTATGGTTGAATAATTCGAACTTTACATGCAAATGGAGCTTCATTTTTTTTTATTTGTATTTACTTACATATTGGACGAGGAATTTATTATGAATCTTTTAACTTAAAATATGTATGATTAATTGGAATTATAATTTTATTTATATTAATAGCAACTGCTTTCATAGGTTATGTGTTACCTTGAGGACAAATATCTTTTTGAGGAGCAACCGTAATTACAAATTTATTATCAGCTATCCCATATTTAGGAACAATATTAGTAAATTGAATTTGAGGGGGATTTGCAGTAGATAATGCAACATTAACTCGATTTTATACATTTCATTTCTTATTACCATTTATTATTTTAATATTAACAATAATTCATTTATTATTTTTACACCAAACAGGATCTAATAACCCAATAGGATTAAATAGTAATTTAGATAAAATCCCATTTCATCCATTTTTTACTTTTAAAGATTTAATTGGATTTATTTTTTTAATTAAAATATTAACTTTAATAACTTTAATTAATCCATACTTATTAGGAGATCCAGATAATTTTACACCAGCAAATCCATTAGTAACACCAATTCATATTCAACCAGAATGATATTTTTTATTTGCTTATGCAATTTTACGATCAATTCCAAATAAACTAGGAGGAGTAATTGCATTAATTATATCAATTATAATTTTAATTATTTTACCTTTTACATATAAAAAAAAAATTCAAGGAATTCAATTTTATCCAATTAATCAAATCATTTTTTGATCTTTTATTATCACTACAATTTTATTAACTTGAATTGGAGCACGACCAGTAGAAAATCCTTATATTATTACAGGACAAATATTAACAATCATATATTTTATATATTTTTTATTAAATCCAATAATTAGAATATATTGAGATAAAATATTATTTAATAAATAATAAATAATTAATGAGCTTGTTTTAAAGCATTTGTTTTGAAAACTTAAGAAAGAATAAATATTCTATTAATTTAATTTATACTAAAAATATTACAACTAAATTAAAAAAATTTTTAAACCTAAAAATAAAAACAAATAATTTAAAGAAATAGGTAAATATCTTTTTCAAGATAAATATATTAATTTATCATAACGATAACGAGGTAAAGTTCCACGAACTCAAATAAATAAAAAAGAAATTAATCTTAACTTTAAAAAAAAAAAAATTCTTAAAACAAATCCACCTATATAAACAATAACTAAAAACATTCTTATAAATAAAATACTTGAATATTCAGCTAAAAAAATTAATGCAAAACCACCACTTCTATACTCAATATTAAACCCAGAAACTAACTCTCTTTCACCTTCCGCAAAATCAAATGGAGTTCGATTAGTTTCTGCTAATAATGAAGAAAAAAAACATAAAAATAAAGGAAATATAATAAATATAAATCAAACTATTTCTTGATATAAAAAATAAAAACTAATATCAAAACACATAATCAACAAAATTGAAGACAAAAAAATCAAAGCTAATCTTACTTCATAAGAAATAGTTTGAGCTACAGAACGTAATCCACCTAATAAAGAATAATTAGAATTAGAAGACCAACCAGCAACTATAACCATATAAACCCCTAAACTAGTTAAACAAAAAAAAAATAAAATACCTAAATTAAAACAAATTATATTAAATATATATGGAATTATAAATCAAAACAATAAAGATAAAATAAATCTAAAAACAGGAGAAAAATAATAACAAAAATAATTAGAAAAATTAGGATAAGTTCTTTCTTTAGTAAATAATTTAATAGCATCAGAAAAAGGCTGTAATAAACCTAAAAATCCTAATTTATTAGGACCTTTACGAATTTGAATATAACCTAAAACTTTTCGTTCTAATAAAGTTAAAAAAGCAACCCCAATTAAAACCCCTAAAATTAAAATAAATAATCCAATCAAAATTATTAATAAATCAATAATATAAATTACTATCTATATAATTAATTTATATATAAATTGACTTCTAAAACCAACACATTTATTCTGCCAAAATAGTTTTTAATAATTAATAAAATAATAATTTAAAATTTTAAATAAACTTAATAAAATTCAATTTTATCAATATAATTGTAATATTTAATCCTTTCGTACTAAAATATTATTAATATTAAAAGATAGAAACCAACCTGGCTTACACCGGTTTGAACTCAGATCATGTAAGATTTTAATGATCGAACAGATCAAAATTTTAAACTTCTACATTTAAATTTTATCTTAATCCAACATCGAGGTCGCAAACTTTTTTTTTTATATGAACTAAAAAAAAAAATTACGCTGTTATCCCTAAGGTAATTTTTTCTTATAATCAAAACTATTTGGATCATTAAATCACTTATCAATGTAAAAAAAAAAAAAAAGTTAATTAAATTTCTCTATCACCCCAACAAAATAATATTTAAATATAAAAATATAAAAATAAAATTTTTATAAATTAAAAATATAAAACTCTATAGGGTCTTCTCGTCTTTTTAAAAAATTTTAACTTTTTAATTAAAAAATTAAATTCAAATTAAATTTATAAATGAGACAGTCTATATTTCATCCAATCCTTCATACAAGTCATCAATTAAAAGACTAATGATTATGCTACCTTTGTACAGTCAAAATACTGCAGCCCTTTAATTTAAATCAGTGGGCAGATTAGACTTTAAATTATTATCAAAAAGACATGTTTTTGATAAACAAGTGAATATAAATATTTGCCGAATTCCTTTCTTATAATTAAATTTTTAATTTATTATAATTTAATATATATATATATATATATATAAATTTTACTAATTTTATCATTATAATTTAATTTATAAAATTAAAATTTATTTTTATATAAAAAATTAAATAAAATTAAATTTTTATTTTATTAAAATTATTTATAATAAACTAAAATTTATTAATAATATAAACTATAAAAATTTTACTTACTTTATTTATATTATAAAAATTTAATTTAAAGATTATCCCTTAAATTATTTCATTAAAATAAATTTTTATTAATTAATTAATAAAAAAAAAAAAATTAATTAATAAAAAATTAAATTTTTTTCTATAAAAACTAGATATATTTAAAAACGAATAACATTTCATTTCAAATTAATTATTTTAAATATTTATACAACAATAACTTATTATTAATTAATTAACTCTTTTAAATTCGAGAAATTTTAATTATTAAAATTATTTTTAATAAACTCTGATACACAAGATACAATAAACAAAATTTACTTTTAAAATAATTAAATTTCATATTATTTCAAAAATCATTTACAATACAAATAAACTATAAAATTATAAATTTTTTCAATAAAAATTACTTTAACCCCCATTAAAATAATTATTTTATTTAAAAATTTTTTTATTAATAATTAAATTATTAATTTTATTTTATTACCCCCCCATCAAATTAATTATAATACAAAATATAATATCACTTCAATGTAAATGAAATACTTATTTCAAGCTCTAATTTGTCTTTCTAGAAACACTTTCCAGTACCTCTACTTTGTTACGACTTATTTCAATTTATAAATGAAAGCGACGGGCAATATGTACATATTTTAAATTTAAATCATTTTAATAAATTAAATAAAATTACATTTAAATCCAATTTCAATAAAATTTTAAAATTAATATCCAATTAAATAAATTTATTGTAATCCATTATATTCTTAATTATAATCTGCATCTTGATCTGATTTAAATTTCAATTTAAAAATTAAAATATTATTATTATTTAAAAATATTTTTATAACAACGATATACAAAATTAATAAATTAAGTAAATTTATTCGTGGAATATCAATTAATAAACAGATTCCTCTAAATAAACTAAAATACCGCCAAATTATTTAAGTTTTTATAAAATTATATACTATTTTAGTATTTTTAATTTAAATTTTTAATAATAGGGTATCTAATCCTAGTTTTTAATAAAATTTTTTAATTCATATTATAATATATTATAAAATTTTAATAAATTAAAATTTCACTTAATAATTTAAAATTTAATTTTATTAATTAATATTTATTAATTACTAAAAAAATTTAATTTAATTTTTGTATAACCGCAACTGCTGGCACAAAATTAGTTATTAATTTAAATATTACTAAATCTTAATTTCTTAAATTTTTAATTTTAATTACTATAAAAATAATTAATTATTATTAAAATAAATTAAAAATTAACACTAAAATTTATATGTAAAATAAATTTATAATAAATTTTTATACTATAAATAATATTTTATATTTAATGTAATTTTTTTTGCATAGTTTTTTTTTTTTTTTTTTTTATATTAAAAATTAAATTATATGTATATATATTTAATAATTTATTATATATAATTATATATATATATATTAAATAATTTAATGTATATATATATATATATATTTAAATATTTATTGATTAATTAATATTAAATTTAAATATTAATTGATTAATTAATATAAATTATTAAATTTTTAATAATTTCTTATTTTTTTTTCTTTAGTATTTATTTTAAATATAAAATCAATATTCAACCTATAATATTCATTTAAATAAAAAAAAATTAATATAATTAATATTAATTTTTTAATAATTTATTATATATAATTATATATATATATATTAAATAATTTAATGTATATATATATATATATATATATTTAAATATTTATTGATTAATTAATATATATATATTAAATATTAATCAATTAAAATTATTCACAAAAAAATTCTAAACCATAATTAATTTTTTTTCATTAAAAAAAAAAATTAAAAATAAGCTAAATAAAGCTTTTGGGCTCATACCTCAAATATAAAGGAAATACCTTTTTTTTAAATAAAGTGCCTGATAAAAAGGATTATTCTGATAGAATAAATTAAGTAAATAAATTTACCTTTATTATATTTCATAGAATTAAACTATATCCAATAATATCAAAAATTATTGTGCATCTTACACTAAAATATAATTTTTAAAATAAAGAATTTTTAATTCTATTTAATATATTAATATTTTTTTTTATCTTTATAAATAATAATTCAAATAAAATATTTTTCTTATTTATTATATTTTTTAGAACATTAATTTCAATTTCTTCAAATTCATGATTTGGCTGTTGAATTGGATTAGAAATTAATCTATTAAGATTTATCCCCCTAATTTCAAACCCAAAAAATCTATTATCAGTAGAAACTTCATTAAAATATTTTTTAACACAATCTTTAGCATCAATTAATTTTTTATTTATAATTTTAATTAAATTTAGATTAATAAAAAATTTTTATACAGACAATATTATTTCAATAATATTAAATACCCCATTATTAATAAAAATAGGATCAGCACCATTTCACTTCTGATTTCCAAACATTGTTGAAGGTCTCTCATGAATAAACAACTTTATTTTAATGACATGACAAAAAATTTCACCTATAATTTTATTATCTTATTATTTTAATAAAAATTTTTTAATTATAATTATTATAATAAATTTAATTATTGGAACTTTAGGGGGATTAAATCAAACATCACTACGAAAATTAATAGCATTCTCATCAATTAATAATTTAGGATGAATAATTTTTTCAATTATAATTAGAGAAAATTTATGATTATTTTATTTTATTATTTATTCAATAATAACTTTTATAATAATTTTAATATTTTATTTAATAAATATATATTTTTTAAATCAATTATTTATTAATAATATAAATTTTTTTATTAAATTAAATTTATTTATTAATTTCTTATCTTTAGGAGGATTACCCCCATTCATAGGTTTTATACCAAAATGAACTATTATTAATTTTCTTTTAATTAATAAATTTTATTTTTTAACTTTTATTTTCATAATAACAAGATTAATTATTATTTTTTATTATATTCGAATTATTTATTCATCCTTTATATTTAATTATTTTAAAATAAAATGAATAAATCTTTATATAAAAAATAATATTATAATATTAATTAATATATTATCTTTTATTTCAATTTCAAGAATAATTTTAAGAACTTTTATTTTTATATAAATTTTAAGGTTTTAAGTTAAATTAAACTAATAATCTTCAAAATTATTTATAAAGATAATGTATCTTTAAGCCTTAATATTTATTAAATATTCCTTAAAATTTGCAATTTTATATCATTATTGAATATAAAGCTTAATAAAAGAGATTAATACCTCATAAATAAATTTACAATTTATCGCTTATAACTTCAGCCATTTTATTTTAAGCGAAAATGAATTTACTCTACAAATCATAAAGATATTGGAACATTATATTTTATTTTTGGTATTTGATCAGGAATAATTGGAACATCCCTAAGACTTTTAATTCGAGCTGAATTAGGAAATCCTGGATCATTAATTGGTGATGATCAAATTTACAATACTATTGTAACAGCACATGCTTTTATTATAATTTTTTTTATAGTAATACCCATTATAATTGGAGGTTTTGGAAATTGACTAATCCCCCTAATATTAGGGGCCCCCGATATAGCATTTCCACGAATAAACAATATAAGATTTTGACTATTACCCCCCTCCCTTATATTATTAGTCTCAAGAAGAATTGTAGAAAATGGTGCTGGAACTGGATGAACAGTTTATCCCCCCCTTTCATCTAATATTGCCCATAGAGGAAGATCAGTAGATCTTGCTATTTTCTCACTCCATTTAGCTGGTATTTCATCAATTATAGGAGCAATTAATTTTATTACAACTATAATCAACATACGATTAAATAATATATCATTAGATCAATTACCTTTATTTGTATGAGCTGTAGGAATCACAGCATTTTTACTTTTATTATCTTTACCAGTTTTAGCTGGAGCTATTACAATATTATTAACAGATCGAAATTTAAATACATCCTTTTTTGATCCTGCTGGAGGAGGAGATCCAATTTTATATCAACATTTATTTTGATTTTTTGGTCATCCAGAAGTTTATATTTTAATTTTACCGGGATTTGGTATAATTTCCCATATTATTTCACAAGAAAGAGGAAAAAAAGAAACTTTTGGTTGTTTAGGGATAATTTATGCAATATTAGCAATTGGATTATTAGGATTTATTGTTTGAGCTCATCATATATTCACTGTAGGTATAGATATTGACACACGAGCATATTTTACATCAGCAACAATAATTATTGCAGTTCCAACAGGAATTAAAATTTTTAGATGATTAGCTACCATACATGGAACTCAAATTAACTATAATCCTAATATTTTATGAAGACTAGGTTTTGTATTTTTATTTACAGTAGGAGGATTAACAGGAGTAATTTTAGCTAATTCTTCAATTGATATTACATTACATGATACTTACTATGTAGTAGCACATTTTCATTATGTTTTATCTATAGGAGCAGTATTTGCAATTATTGGAGGATTTATTCATTGATATCCTTTATTTACAGGATTATCATTAAATTCTTATTTATTAAAAATTCAATTTTTTACTATATTTATTGGAGTAAATATAACATTTTTTCCACAACACTTTTTAGGATTAGCTGGTATACCTCGTCGATATTCAGATTATCCTGATTCATATATTTCTTGAAATATAATTTCTTCCTTAGGATCATATATTTCTCTACTATCTGTAATAATAATATTAATCATCATTTGAGAATCAATAATTAACCAACGAATTAATTTATTTTCATTAAATCTATCAACATCAATTGAATGATATCAAAATTTACCTCCTGCAGAACATTCATTTAATGAACTACCAATTTTAAGAAATTTCTAATATGACAGATTATATGTAATGGATTTAAACCCCATTTATAAAGGAATTATCCTTTTTTTAGAAATGGCAACATGATCAAATCTTAACTTACAAAATGGAGCTTCACCATTAATAGAACAAATTATTTTTTTTCATGATCATACATTAATTATTTTAATTATAATTACAATTTTAGTTAGATATCTAATAATTAATTTATTTTTTAATAAATATATTAATCGATTTTTATTAGAAGGACAAATAATTGAATTAATTTGAACAATTTTACCAGCTTTTACATTAATTTTTATTGCTTTACCATCATTACGATTATTATATTTATTAGATGAACTTAATAATCCATTAATTACATTAAAATCTATTGGACATCAATGATACTGAAGATATGAATACTCAGATTTTAATAATATTGAATTTGATTCATACATAATTCCATCTAATGAAATAAAAAATAATGAATTTCGATTATTAGATGTAGATAATCGAATTATTTTACCAATAAATAACCAAATTCGAATTATAGTTACAGCAACAGATGTTATCCACTCATGAACAATTCCATCACTAGGTATTAAAGTAGATGCTAATCCAGGTCGATTAAATCAAACAAATTTTTTCATTAATCGACCTGGAATTTTTTTCGGTCAATGCTCAGAAATTTGCGGAGCTAATCATAGATTTATACCTATTGTTGTTGAAAGTATCTCAATTAAAAATTTTATTAACTGAATTAATAATTATTCATCATTAGATGACTGAAAGTAAGTAATGATCTCTTAAATCATTTTATAGTAAATTTAACGATTACTTCTAATGAAAAGAATTAGTTAAAATATAACTTAAATATGTCAAATTTAAATAATTACAATAGTAATATTCTTTTATACCACAAATAATACCAATTAATTGAATTACATTTTTTTTTATTTTTATTTTATTATTTTTTATATTTAATATTATAAATTATTTTATTTTTAAAAAAAAAATAAATTTTTTTTTTAAAAAAAAAAAAATTAATTATAATTTTAATTGAAAATGATAACAAATTTATTTTCTATTTTTGACCCATCCACTAATTTAATAAATTTACCAATAAATTGAATTAGAACAATATTAGGATTATTATTTATCCCCTATAATTTTTGATTGATTCCAAATCGACATTATATTATATGAAATATTATTTCAAAAAAACTTCATAATGAATTTAAAACATTATTAAAAAATAACTATTTTAAAGGATCAACATTTATTTTTATTTCACTATTCTTTTTTATTTTTTTTAATAATTTCCTAGGATTATTTCCATACATTTTCACAAGAACTAGACATTTAACTTTATCTTTATCAATATCATTACCATTATGATTAAGATTCATATTATACGGATGAATTAATAATACAAAACATATATTTATCCATATAATTCCTCAAGGAACACCTTATATTCTAATACCTTTTATAGTAATAATTGAAACTATTAGAAATATTATTCGACCTGGAACCTTAGCAGTACGATTAACAGCTAATATAATCGCAGGACATTTACTAATAACACTACTAAGAAAAACAGGATCTAATTTAACATATTATATAATTATAATATTAATTATTATCCAAATTATATTAATAATTTTAGAATCAGCAGTAGCAATTATTCAATCATATGTAATTACCATTTTAAGAACCTTATATTATAGTGAAGTTAATTAATTAATTAATCAAATAA